ATACCACTTCTGCGAATAGCTCTTAATGCCGCATCGCGTCCGAGACCAGGACCTTTTATCATAACTTCTGCTCGTTGCATGCCTTGATCCACTACTGTCCGAATAGCATTTCCTGCTGTGGTTTGAGCAGCAAATGGTGTTCCTCTTCTTGTGCCTTTGAATCCACAAGTTCCAGCGGAGGACCAAGAAATTACTCGTCCCCGTACATCTGTAACGGTCACAATAGTATTGTTGAAACTTGCTTGAACATGAATAACTCCTTTTGGTATTTTACGTGCATTCTTACGTGAACCAATGCGTCCAGTTCTGCGTGAACCAATTCGTGGTAAAGGTTTTGCCATATTTTATCATCTCATAAATATAAGTCAGCGATCTATGGATATATCCATTTTATGTCAAAATTTCTGTCAAAATGGATCCTTTAGAGTGTTCTCCCTTAGAAAGATTATCCTTGTCTTTGTTTATGTCTTGGGTTGAAGCAAATTACTATAATTCGTCCCCGTCTACGTATCAGTCGGCATTTTTCACAAATTTTACGAACAGAAGCTCTTATTTTCATATTTGCCATCCCTTAATTTTTGAATGTACATACTTTTTTTTGACGAAACTAAGTTTCTTAAAATTTTGAAATCTTAAATTCTATTCTTACGAAAGGCAAAAGGAATTTAAAAGTTGAAAAAAAAAACTGCCTAATCATTCAAATCTTTTTACGGAGTCTATAAATTAGAAAATTAGATGCGCTATGATCGAATTATAAGTACTTTGATACTATCTCGTGGTAGTATATATTGGTAGTATACGTAGAAAACAAAACTATCTTGGCTAAAAGATAACCTAAAACCAGATCTTCATTATCTAAAGGAACTTGGAACATATTATTGAAATTGAAAACTATTATTAGAAACCTATTCCTTTCTATTTTTTTTTAACAAAGAAATAAGAAGTCTGGATCGAATTCGGATATCAAAAAGATTACCATATATAACACAAGATTTCTCCGCCGATTCTTTCGAGTCGAGCTTCCCGGTCTGTCAGTATACCCCGAGAAGTAGAAAGAATTACAATGCCCATCCCGCCCAAAATTCTAGGAATTTTTTGATAGTTAGAATAGATTCGTAGACCCGGCCGGCTTATCCGTTTTAAATTTAGACTAGTTCTATATGGTCCTTTCTTCTTCCTTCTATGGCGTAGGGTTAAAACCAAAAATTTTTTGTTGCCTTCCTGATGTTTCCTGACATTTTCAATAAAACCCTCTCGTAAGAGTATTTTTATAATGTTTTCGGTGATGTTAGTAGCTGCTATTCGAACGGTTCCTTTTCTATTCATGTCAGCATTTCGTATAGAGGTTATTATGTCAGCAATAGGATCCCTACCCATGATAAACTAAAATTTTTATTTTTATCTAGTTTTAATATAATCAACATACTCTTGCTTTTGTTTTTTAATTAATTATTTTATTAAATCTCTAAATTTGAATTTTTTTATTATTTAATTAAAGGTATATGCGTGAAACACAATTTACTAATTTCTTTATGTTTGATTAATTCTATTTCGTTTTTATTCAAATAATTCCAATACTATAACTAGAATACTAAATACTATAACGATATCATGGTCTCCTCTTAATCTGAAATTTTCTATCTTATATCTTCTAATTTTTTATCTTATAAGACCTCAGGTGCTAATGAAACTATTTTAGTAAAATTTAACTGTCTCAATTCCCGGGCAATTGCACCAAAAATTCGAGTTCCTTTTGGATTTCCTTCTTGATCAATGACAACTGCAGCATTGTCATCATATCGTATTATTATACCGTTATTACGTTTAAGTTCTTTACAAGTACGTACAATTACAGCTCTGATTACTTCTGATCTTTCTAGAGGTGAATTGGGTGCTGCTTCCTTGATCACAGCAACAATAACGTCACCGATATGAGCATATCGGCGATTACTAGTCCCTATGATTCGAATACACATCAATTCTCGGGCTCCACTGTTATCTGCTACATTCAAATGGGTCTGAGATTGGATCATATCGTTTTTTTTTTATCTGTTATTTAAATGCAAAGGAAAAAAAAGATATATTGTTTGTCCAAAACAAAAAAAGAAACTTGCGCTTTTTTTGAGTATTCAAAAAGTCTTTTTCCTTTGGTTCTCTATTCTTATTTTGAAATAAGGAATTGAGTTCGTATAGGCATTTTGGATGCTGCTATTGAAATAGACTTTCTCGCTATATTTTCTGCTACTCCACCCATTTCATAAAGTATTCTACCCGGTTTAACGACAGCTACCCAATATTCGGGAGACCCTTTCCCCGAACCCATACGTGTTTCCGTAGGTCTTAAAGTAACGGGTTTGTCGGGAAATATACGTACCCATATTTTTCCACCGCGTCGTGCATTTCGTGTCATTGCTCGCCGCCCCGCTTCTATTTGTCTAGATGTAATCCAAGCGGGTTCAAGTGCTTGAAGAGCATATCTTCCAAAACAAATACGATTGCCTCGAAAAGCTATTCCTTTCATTCTTCCTCTATGTTGTTTACGGAATCGGGTTCTTTTGGGGTTATAGTTGATGGTTCTTTCTCAATTCCATCTCTACTACAGAACCGGACATGAGAATTTCTTCTCATCCAGCTCCTCGCGAATAAAATGATAAAAAAAACTATACATGTCTTTGAGAATAAAATAATATACTAAATCATGGTATTCTTTGAGATTTCACTTAATTTAGTTAAATCTATTTATTTTAATCTATTTTTTAGTATTAGAGTCTTAGATTATTACAATAGGGTATTTGTAGAATAGAGAATAGAAATATATATATATTTCTAGTTGTATATATATATTAGAATAGATATTCTATTTTAGAGTTTATAGATTTAATAGTTCTAGATAGAAATAATTATTCTAGTTCTAGACAGTAGTTATAGACAATTTTTTCTATTTTTTTTTTTTTTTTATAATCTTATTTTTGTTATTTGTTATATTTGTTATAAGGTTGTAACAAATTTATATATATATTCTAATTAGGATACCCGATTGCTAAAATTTAGCAATCAAAAAAATAGAAAAAAAAATCTTCGCGGGCGAATATTTCCTCTTTCATATTTAGTCTTTCAATAGTTATTTATAGTTATTTTATTTGTAGAGGTAACCCATAATCTCTCATAATAAAATAAATGGATTGTCTTCTGGTTCCTTTCGCTATCCTTCCAATAAATCATTAAGATTTGTTTTCAGTAAAATCTTATGTATTTATAGGTTCCATCGTTCCCATCACTTCTCTATTAATGATTAGGTCTTAATTTTCCAATGGAGCCTCGAATAAAAATAAAATTTGTTCTTGAGTCAATCTTCTCAGTCTGGATTGACTCGAGGCTCTTGATTTTTTGTTTTAGGAACGGATTTTTTGAATTCGAAATCAATTAGTATTGATGCTTTACTACATTAGTTTTTATGTGATGACTCATAGACCTTACATATTGGAATTCTATATCATTGATACTCTTTTTCTTTCTTTCACCCTTCCACTTATCCGCATAATTTTCTATTTTGATTTCTAACTCATAATCAGATTGGTTTTCTTTTGTTTGTGCAAAAAGGAGTTTAATTGCTCCAATGATATGACGAATATATCATATCTTGACTCTTTTTTTGGATCCAGATAATGCAAAGTGATGAGTTGGTTATTAGTTGTATACTTAATACTTAATTAGTTCATACTCCGGTCAGTCCTTTTTTTTATCCGGACTCTAAAAAACCAACGAGTCACACACTAAGCATAGCAATTATATCAATCAATTTTCTTATTTTATTATTTTATTCAACCCTATAGAAATAGAATTCGAAGAATTAGAAATAGACGTATATAGTTAAATTATTAACAAATTTTTAATATTAAATGAATTAGTAATTATTCTAGTGAAATGAAATTCGAAATTATTAAATTAATATTTTAATATAATAGTTAATAGAATTCGAATTGCTTCTTTTTTTTTATTAAACAAAAAAATGAAAGAGTTTGTCATTGGATAGAATCAAAAAACAAGTCAAGTAAGGGCTTATTATTTCTTGTCTAGAAATGTCCAAATTTTGATGCCTAATACCCCATAAATAGTTCTAACTGTATACGAACAATAATCAATTTTAGCTCGAATGGTTTGTAGAGGAACCCTACCCTCTCTAATCCATTCGACTCGTGCAATTTCTTTTCCATCAAGACGTCCCGCAATTTGTACTTGAATTCCTTTTGTATCTGCCTGTTCAGTTAATTCAATAGCTTTTTTCATTGCTTTACGAAAAGAAACTCTATTCTTTAATTGTCCAGCTATAAATTCTGCAAGAATATTAGGGTTCCTATAAGGATTTGAAATTCTTGTGATAACAATATTGAGTTTTCGGTTTACACAATTTAGTTCTTTTTGTACATGTATCTGTAATTCTTCGATTCGTTTAGGTCTACTTTCTATTAATAATTTTGGGAATCCCATATATATTATGACCTGAATCACATCGATTCGTTTTTGAATCTCTATACGTGCAATTCCTTCAACGCCCGAAGATATTTTTGTATTTTTTTTTACAAAATTCTTGATACAGTTTCTTATTTTTTGATCTTCTTGTAGACCCTCAGAGTAATTTTTTGGTTGTGCAAACCAAAGAGAATGATGACTTTGGGTTGTACCAAGTCTGAAACCAAGTGGATTTATTTTTTGTCCCATAATCCCCCACTACTTAACTATACATATTGTCAAATATCATATCTGTGGATTTTGTTTTTTTTTTTTTTATCCATCCCGGGTTTAAAAAAAATATGTTAGATTCTTCATATTCTTTCTATAAGGATATATTTTTTAATACAATAGTTATATGACAAGTCGATCTTTTTATTAGATAACCCCGTCCTCGAGCCTGAGGTTTTAATTTTTTCACAGTAGTACCGTCGTTAACCTCGGCTTTACTAATCATTAAATCGGCTTCGTTGAAAGACATATTGTGACTA